CGAGGTTTATTGGAATATGAAATCCAACCCTGGAAATACAGGATCCCAATTTTTTTTACTACCCGGAGCTTCGATACATTTCGAAATCGAGAGATGTCTACCGGGGGAGGTTCTATCAGACAACAATTAGCCAATCTAGATTTACGAATTATTATAGATTATTCATTGGTAGAATGGAAAGAATTGGAGGAAGAGGAACCCACAGGGAATGAATGGGAAGATCGAAAAGTTGGAAGAAGAAAAGATTTTTTGCTTAGACGCATGGAATTGGCTAAGCATTTTATTCGAACAAATATAGAACCAAAATGGATGGTTTTGTGTCTATTACCAGTTCTTCCTCCTGAGTTGAGACCAATCTATCATATAGATGAGGATAAACTAGTGACCTCGGATATTAATGAAATCTATAGAAGAATTATCTATCGGAATAATACTCTTACAGATCTATTAACAACAAGTATAGCTACGCCAGAAGAATTAATAATATCTCAGGAAAAATTGCTACAAGAAGCCGTGGATGCACTTCTTGATAATGGAATCTGCGGACAACCAATGAGGGATGATCATAATAGAGTTTACAAGTCGCTTTCAGATGTAATTGAAGGCAAAGAAGGAAGAGTTCGCGAGACTCTGCTTGGTAAACGGGTCGATTATTCAGGGCGGTCAGTGATTGTCGTGGGCCCTTCACTTTCATTACATCGATGTGGATTGCCTCGCGAAATAGCAATAGAACTTTTCCAGGCATTTGTAATTCGTGACCTAATTAGAAAACATCTTGCTTCGAACATAGGAGTTGCTAAGAGTCAAATTCGGAAAAAAAAACCGATTGTATGGGAAATACTTCAGGAAATTCTGGATGACCATCCTGTATTGCTGAATAGAGCACCTACTCTGCATAGATTAGGCATACAGGCATTCCTCCCCGTTTTAGTGGAAGGGCGTGCTATTTGTTTACATCCATTAGTTTGTAAGGGCTTCAATGCAGACTTTGACGGGGATCAAATGGCTGTTCATGTGCCTTTATCTTTGGAGGCTCAAGCAGAGGCACGTTTACTTATGTTTTCTCATATGAATCTTTTGTCTCCAACTATTGGAGATCCCATTTCCGCACCAACTCAAGATATGCTTAGTGGACTCTATGTCTTAACGAGTGGAAATCGTCGGGGTATTTGTGTAAATAGGTATAATCCATGTAATCGTAGAAACTATCAAAATGAAGATAATAACTATAAGTATACAAAAAAAAAAGAACCCTTTTTTTGTAATGCCTATGATGCAATTGGAGCTTATCGGCAAAAACGAATCAATTTAGGTAGTCCTTTGTGGCTCCGGTGGCGACTAGATCAACGCGTTATTGCTGCAAGAGAAGCTCCCATCGAAATTCACTATGAATCTTTGGGGACCTATTATGAGATTTATGGACACTATCTAATAGTAAGAAGTATAAAAAAAGAAATTCTTTATATATATATTCGAACCACTGTTGGTCATATTTCTCTTTATCGAGAAATAGAAGAAGCCATACAAGGGTTTTGGCAGGGCTGTTGTAATTCTATGCTACCAGCGGGAATTCAAGTCTCGCCGGTTTAACTAGGACCATAATTGCGGAATTTCTACGTGAATCAAGATCTAGAAAAGGAAGTTTTCCAATCACTGACTCAAACCCATTGTCAAATTCTACTCAGCGCAATATGGAGGTACTGATGGCAGAACGGCCCACTCAGGTCTTTCACAATAAAGTGATAGACGGAACTGCCATGAAACGACTTATTAGTCGATTTATTGATCACTATGGAATAGGATATACATCACATATCCTGGATCAAGTAAAGACTCTGGGTTTCCGACAAGCTACCGCCGCATCCATTTCATTAGGAATTGATGATCTTTTAACAATACCTTCTAAAAGATGGCTAGTTCAAGACGCTGAACAACAAAGTTTTATTTTGGAAAAAAACCATCATTATGGGAATGTACACGCAGTAGAAAAATTACGTCAATCAATCGAGATATGGTATGCCACAAGTGAATATTTGCGACAAGAAATGAATCCTAATTTTCGGATGACCGATCCTTTTAATCCAGTCCATATAATGTCTTTTTCGGGAGCCAGAGGAAATGCATCTCAGGTACATCAATTAGTAGGTATGAGAGGATTAATGTCGGATCCCCAAGGGCAAATGATTGATTTACCCATTCAAAGCAATTTACGCGAAGGACTCTCTTTAACAGAATATATTATTTCTTGCTACGGAGCCCGTAAAGGAGTTGTGGATACCGCTATCCGAACATCAGATGCAGGATATCTCACGCGCAGACTTGTTGAAGTAGTTCAACACATTGTTGTACGTCGAACAGATTGTGGCACCCTTCGAGGTATTTCTGTAAGTCCTCGAAATGGGATGATGACGGACAGGATTTTTATCCAAACATTAATTGGGCGTGTATTAGCAGATGATATATATATAGGTTCGCGATGCATTGCTACTAGAAATCAAGATATTGGGGTTGGACTTGTCAATAGATTCATAACTTTTAGAGCACAACCAATCTCTATTCGAACCCCCTTTACTTGTAGGAGTACATCTTGGATTTGTCAATTATGTTATGGCCGGAGTCCAGCTCATGACGACCTGGTCGAATTGGGAGAAGCTGTAGGTATTATTGCAGGTCAATCTATTGGAGAACCGGGCACTCAATTAACATTAAGAACTTTTCATACCGGCGGAGTATTCACAGGGGGTACTGCAGAACATGTGCGAGCCCCTTCTAATGGAAAAATAAAATTCAATGAGGATTTGGTTCATCCGACACGTACACGTCATGGACATCCTGCTTTTCTATGTTCTAGAGACTTGTATGTAACTATTGAGAGTGAAGATATTATACACAATGTGTATATTCCGCCCAAAAGTTTTCTTTTAGTTCAAAACGATCAATATGTAGAATCAGAACAAGTGATTGCTGAGATTCGCGCGAGAACATCCACTTTGAATTTGAAAGAGAAGGTTCGAAAACATATTTATTCTGACTCAGAGGGCGAAATGCACTGGAATACCGATGTGTACCATGCACCTGAATTTACATATGGTAATATTCATCTCTTACCAAAAACAAGTCATTTATGGATATTATTAGGGGAGCCCTGGAGATCCAGTCTAGGCCCCTGTTCGATCCACAAGGATCAAGATCAAATGAACGCTTATTCTCTTTCTGTCAAGCGAAGATATATTTCTAACCCCTCAGTAACTAATAATCAAGTGAGACACAAATTTTTTAGTTCGTATTTTTCTGGTAAAAATCAAAAAGGAGATAGGATTCCTGATTATTCAGAACTTAGTTGTAATCTCAGATATCCCGCCATTCTCGACGGGAATTCTGATTTATTGGCAAAGAGGCGAAGAAATAGATTCATCATCCCACTCGAATCGATTCAAGAAGGCGAGAACCAACTAATACCTTCTTCAGGTATCTCAATTGAAATCCCCAGAAATGGTATTCTCCGTATAAATAGTATTCTTGCTTATTTCGATGATCCTCGATATATAAGAAAGAGCTCGGGACTTACTAAATATGAGACTAGAGAACTGAATTCAATCGTCAACGAAGAGGATTTGATTGAGTATCGAGGAGTCAAGGTATTTTGGCCTAAATACCAAAAGGAAGTCAATCCATTTTTTTTTATTCCCGTGGAAGTCCACATTTTGGCCGAATCCTCTTCCATAATGGTACGGCACAATAGTATTATTGGGGTAGATACACAAATCACTTTAAATAGAAGAAGTCGGGTAGGCGGATTGGTCCGAGTGAAGAAAAAAGCAGAAAAAATTAAACTGATAATCTTTTCTGGAGATATCTATTTTCCTGGAAAGACAAATAAGGCATTCCGATTGATACCACCAGGAGGGGGAAAACAAAATTCCAAAGAATACAAAAAATTGAAAAATTGGCTCTATATCCAACGAATGAAACTTTCTAGGTATGAAAAAAAGTATTTTGTTTTGGTTCAACCTGTAGTCCCATATAAAAAAACGGATGGTATAAATTTAGGAAGACTTTTCCCGCCGGATCTCTTGCAGGAAAGTGATAATCTACAACTTCGAGTTGTCAATTATATCCTTTATTACGACCCAATTCTTGAAATTTGGGACACAAGTATTCAATTAGTTCGGACTTGTTTAGTGTTGAATTGGGACCAAGACAAAAAAAGTTCTTCGATCGAAAAGGCCTGTGCTTCCTTTGTTGAAATAAGGACAAATGGTTTGATTAGAGATTTTCTAAGAATCGACTTAGCGAAGTCACCTATTTCGTATACCGGAAAAAGGAACGATCTGTCGGATTCAGGATTTCTCTCTGAGAATGGATCAGATCGCGCTAATGTCAATCCGTTTTCTTCCATTTATTCCTATTCCAAGGCAAGGATTCAAGAATCCCTTAATCCAAATCAAGGAACTATTCATACGTTGTTGAATCGAAATAAGGAATCTCAATCTTTGATAATTTTGTCATCATCCAATTGTTCTCGAATAGGCCCATTCAACGATGTAAAATCTCCCAATGTGATAAAAGAATCAATCAAAAAGGACCCCCTAATTCCAATTAGGAATTCGTTGGGCCCCTTAGGAACAGGCTTTCCAATTTATAATTTTGATTTATTTTCCCATTTAATAACCCATAATCAGATCTTGGTAACTAACTATTTGCAACTTGACAATTTAAAACAGATTTTTCAAATACTTAAATATTATTTACTGGATGAAAATGGGAAAATTTATAATCCCTATTCATGCAGTAACATCATTTTGAATCCATTCAATTTGAATTGGTATTTTCTCCATTACAATTATTGTGAAGAGACATCTATAATCGTTAGTCTTGGGCAGTTTATTTGTGAAAATGTATGTATAGCCAAAAAAGGACCGCATTTAAAATCGGGTCAAGTTCTAATTGTTCAAGTTGACTCTGTGGTAATACGATCAGCTAAGCCTTATTTGGCTACT